TGTTCTATAGAATAGAATTTCTAATTTAATTATTTTCTATTTTTTGTTTTTTTTATATTTTATTTAAATATTAGTATTTTTTTTCAATGGGGGGAGGTGGCTGAGTGGACGAAAGCGTCGGATTGCTAATCCGTTGTACGACTCGTTCGTACCGAGGGTTCGAATCCCTCTCTTTCCGTTTCCGTTGATGACTTACTATGATTAAGATGATTCTCTTTAATTCTCTTTCCATTTTTTTAATTTTTTTTTCAAAATGAAATTAGAAATAACAAATGGAAAATATAATTAAAATTAGATGAAAAATAAAGCAAGGAACCTCTTTTTTATTCTTCGCGCCCAGGATTACGCCCCGGATCATTAGATAGGAATCCGAAAATGAAGAGAGAAACAAAGAATATTACTACTGTGTAAACAAAGAGTTTGAGAGTAAGCATTACACAATCTCCAAGATCGTTTTTTTTTTGAAAAAAGAGAATAGATTCTCTATTTTTATATTTTTATACCATATATCCTTTTTTTGATTTGATAACGAAAACCAAAATAGTTTTTAGAAATCGAAAAGAAGTTTTAAATAAAATTAAAATTGTAATAAAAATAATTAAAATATAATTAATTATTATCTAGAATTATCTTACTTATCAATAATTGTTTTATACCCACTTGTTGATATTTTGGAAGATCACAATAAGGTTTTTCATTCACAGAAAAAAAAAAGTTAGAATGGAAAAACAAGGTGATCCGGATTGTGGCTATCCAAGAATTTGAATGTTTAAATCAAGGATTCAGACTGTAAGACTTGTCTGATTTTATCAAATCTAAGTATTCGAATATTCGAATCATTTTTATCGAAAAATCATTCATTTTTCTAGGACAATCTCATCGAAAACTTACAGCAGCTTGCCAAACAAAGGCTAAGAGAAGAAAGAGTAGAGGTATGACTGGCATAAAATCTACGATTGGACTCAAAAAAGCGTAGGCCTCAGGTAATTTGGCTAAGAAAAAACTACTCGAATAAAGGGCAGAATTAAGACAGATCAAACTTAAAATATTAAGCATAACAGACATTTTATTTTTTAGATAATTGCATTTTGATTGAGTTATTGATAGAAGGGAAAAATGAAGAAAATAAAAAAAGATAGACCAAAACTCCTTCTTTTTTTTTTTCTGAACTTATTCACTCAACCAAAAAACCTTCCATTCTCAAAGGAGAATAGAAGAAATTGTATTTTCATACAATATCTTAATGGAATTATATGTAATGATCAATCAATTCAGTTTAATTTGTCAAAATACTAACAATAGAATCTAATTGATTCTTTCGATATTTTGACAGGAATTGACGAACAATCAATAAGAATATTAGTGTTTATTAGTGTCGAATAGAAATCAAAGTGGGGCGTGGCCAAGTGGTAAGGCATCGGGTTTTGATCCCGATATTCGGAGGTTCGAGTCCTTCCGTCCCAGAGCCTATGTAATTCTATTAATTATTCTATAATTAAGATTGTTTCTAAAGTATAATATTGGATAGAATTTGAGTCTTTCGTCTACTGAGTCTAGTGGGTTCCAAATTCAATTTTATTTATGATTATTATTTAAATGGTAATTGTCTAAAAAAAAAAATTAACAAACAAATAATAACTTAAGTATAGATTCTATATCTATGTACCGACTATCCTGACTGAACCAATGACTATTCATGATTCCATAATTGAATCAACCGCATAGCGGTTCCAAACCGAGGAATGTTATGGTAAAACTTCGTTTGAAACGATGTGGTAAAAAGCAACGTGCGACTTGAAGGACATGATCCGTTGTGGATTCTTATATCCATCATTCTATAATAAAGGATGCTCTTGACTCGACATCCGTTGTTCTGTTCCACTAGAACCCCGATTTTTTACTAACCCTTTTTTATCGGGGTGTAATGGAAAAAGTACATGATGGAGCTCGAGTAGAAAGTATTGATTCATTTCTCAAGGGAGAAGGGTCTAGGGTTAGTGGAAATCAATAAGTTGAAACAACTTCGTAAGTATATCTTTGACAGAGAAATCGAAAGGATCCAAATCAATCAAGTTTCAAATCCCAAAGGAAATTGTGTTGTAATTGATAAAAAACCCTTTCGATAAAAAGAAAATATATCATATCGTGCGGGAAGCCGCTCATATGATTCTATTCTTTGATAGAAAGAAATAACAAAAAAGGTATGTTGCTGCCGTTTTTGAAAGGATTCAAAATCAACGAAGTAATGTCTAAACCCAATGATTCAAAACAAAGAAAGATAAAAGAGTCCGGAACAAGGAAACACCCTTTCAAAAAAAAATTTATTTTATCAGCAATCAGAATGCAATTTAAATTGATATCCGAATGGATTTTAAATTAGACTCTAAATGAGACATATATATATAAGGGGTATTTGAGACTGCTCAATAAATGAAATGCCAAAGAATTTTCTTTTGAGCTATTTGAGAGTTATTCAACTTGAGTTATGAGTATACAAATGCTTTTTTTTTTAAGAAAGAGAAAGACGAAAAAGGACTTAATTCTTCGTCTAATTCATTTGATGATTTTAGGGACTTATTTAATTTGCCATTCTAATTTATATATACATAACTATAGACATAACTTCGAATCATTTTTCTCGAGCCGTACGAGGAGAAAACTTCCTATACGTTTCCAGGGGGGGTTATTGTTGATCTAATCTATCCCAATGAGCCGTCTATCGAATCGTTGCAATTGATGTTCGGTCCCGAAGAGAGGGAAGAGATCTGCGGAAAGTGGGTTTTTATGACCCAATAAAGAATCAAACTTATTTAAATGTTCCTGCTATTCTATATTTTATTGAAAAAGGAGCTCAACCTACAGAAACCGTTTATAATATTTTAAAGAGGGCGGGAATTTTGAAAGAATTTCAACTTAATCAAACGAATTTCAATTCATGAAATAAAAAAAAGAAAGAGAATGGGGTTGTAGTTCGGTATAACTTTTTTTATTCTTCCTTATTCGATTCATGTATTTCTCATGTATAATAAAGAAAATTGAAATAAAATAATATAGATAGATATAAAAAAAAAAATAAAAAAAATATTTTCATTTTACCTTGTAATTGTAATATTCATATTGACAAGAGTGTCTTGAATAAATATAATTCAATCATGAAGTAAATAAAATGGGTTCTTTGTTCTTTCTAATTCAACGATATCATAGTAAAAAAAATTAAATTTCTTTCTAATTCAACGTTTTGATTACAATACTTTTTTTGATCCCGATTGTATCTACAGAACATATCTATTTTGGGGGTTGCTAACTCAACGGTAGAGTACTCGGCTTTTAAGTGCGACTAGGATCTTTTACATATTTGGATGAAGCAAGGGATTCGTCTACATCATCGGTAGAGTTTATAAGACCACGACTGATCCTGAAAGGAAATGAATGGAAAAAAGAGCATGTCGTATCAATAGAGAATTCGCAGAATATTTCATTCTTACCAAACTGGTACAAAACTTTATTTGAATTCTTGGAAGGGATTGAAATGAATTCAATTCAAAGTTGGGTCAATTGAATAAATGGATCGAGCCCTAATGGTTCAAATTCTAGGGAAAGAAAGAGCAACGAGCTTATCTTCGTAATTTGAATGATTACCCGATCTAATTAGACGTTAAAAACAAATTAGTGCCTGATTCGGGAAAAGCTTCTCCCACGAGTGGGTTTATATTTTTTAGTGAATCCTAACTATTCGATTAGCCATTCTTCATATGGATATGGAGATGGGGATGAATGTGTAGAAGAAACAGTATATTGATAAAGATACTTTTTCCAAAATCAAAAGAGCGATTGGGTTGAAAAAATAAAGGATTTCTAACCATCTTTGTTTTATTATCCTATGAACAAAAAACCAATTAGATGGAAAAAAAAAGAGAGTCCACTGATGAATTTACCTGTCTCCGAGGTATCCATTTTTTTTTAGAATACCTTGTTTTGACTGTATCGCACTATGTATCATTTGATAACCCAATAAACCCTTAACTTTATATTTTCTTTTTTTTTTGTTTTCGGTTTAATTTTAAATGGAAGAATTCCAAAGATATATAGAACTAGATAGTTCTTGGCAACACAACTTTTTCTATCCACTTATCTTTCAGGAATATATTTATGCATTTGCATATGATCATGGTTTAAATAAATCTATTTTGTTGGAAAATACAGTCGACAAAAAATATAGTTTACTAATTGTAAAACGTTTAATCACTCGAATGTATCAACAGAATCATTTGATTCTTTCTGCTAATGCTTCTAACCAAAATGATTTTTTTGGGCACAAGAAGAATTTGTATTTTCGAATGATATCAGAAGGATTTTCGGTCATTGTGGAAATTCCATTTTCCCTACTGTTAATTTCTGCTCTAGAGAGAAACGAAATAGTAAAATCTCATAATTTGAGATCAATTCATTCAATATTTCCTTTTTTAGAGGACAAATTCTTACATTTAAATTATGTGTTAGATATAGTAATACCTTATCCTATCCATCTAGAAATCTTAGTTCAAACTCTTCGCTACTGGGTAAAGGATGCCTCTTCTTTGCATTTATTAAGATTCTTTCTTTATGAGTATCGTAATTGGAATAGTCTTATTACTTCAAAAGAATCCATTTCGATTTTTTCAAAAAGAAATCAAAGATTATTCTTGTTCTTATATAATTTCCATGTATGTGAATACGAATCCATTTTCATTTTTCTACGCAACCGATCCTCTCATTTACGATCAACCTCTTTTGGGGCCCTTCTTGAACGAATCCATTTCTATGGAAAGTTAGAATATCTAGGAAAAGTTTTAACTAAAAATTGTCGGGTTATCTTATGGTTTTTCAAAGACCCTTTCGCGCATTATGTTAGGTATCAAGGAAAAGCAATCTTGGCTTCAAAAGGCAGATCTTTTCTGATGCATAAATGGAAATATTACCTTATCCATTTTTGGCAATGTAATTTTTCCGTGTGGTCTCAA